CCAAGGAAATAAACTAATAAAAAATACGTATTTTTTTTTTTTTCGGATTAAACAAAGGGATTCGCAAATAAAAGTGCTAACGCTACAACCAGTCCATAAATTGTTAAAGCTTCCATAAAAGCCAGACTAAGCAATAAAGTACCTCGTATTTTTCCCTCCGCCTCGGGCTGTCTCGCGATCCCTTCTACAGCTTGGCCCGCAGCAGTACCTTGACCAACCCCAGGTCCAATAGAAGCAAGCCCGACGGCCAACCCAGCAGCAATAACGGAAGCGGCAGAAATCAGTGGATTCATGATAAGTTCCTCACACCAAAATAAGTAAATAGTTAATGATACAATCAACCAATAAATTATGACTTAATTATTCCATCGCTAAGATCTATACAGTCGAAGGAAATAAGAACTCGGAATTGAAGTAATAATATTATTATTGAATCATCAGAACGGCTTCGATATTTCTTTTTTAGTTTTTATTCACAGAATTTTTTTGAATCCATACCATTCTTTTTGAATTTTTCGTTTTTTCTTATTTTCTTGATTGAATCTCTTTATTCAATAGTCACTTTATTTTATTCATTTAATATTCAATTCACAACTACAAAGGAAATGGAGGGGATTCCATTGGAATTCCTATCTAAATTCACAGTAATAGAGCCGCTTAGATATTACATATATAACTAATTAATATCTAATATTACATATACATGTGTTTCTTGGATAACGTAAATCAACCATTCATATCTTACATTCAATCGGATTATAGAATCATTCTTCGAAACATTCACAAGAGTTGTCTTATACTAATTAGAGTACATACATCTAGTTCGGCCCCCCCTAACCAATCCATTTTTTTTTTTATAAATTTTAATTTAGTTTTTTGTAAATCTTTATTTTTTCTTTTTTTACTCGCCGACGCAGGTACAATCAATCTACATGGACAAATTCGTTAGATCGAATCGTTGCATCGAAATAGAAGTATTTGATTGATCTAAGTTCAGGTAATTTATTATTTATTAAAATTCTCTTTTGGTCAACCGTTTAATTGGATGAAATCAACTTGAATGGGAATTTTTCTATATAACAATAGCATCTTTTTTAAAATAGCACACTATAATACTATAAGTATTACAATCCTAATTATTATTCAGATTATGATTACTAATATCTAATAATATTGAATATTGGAATTAAATGAACAAAACAATATAAAGATAGTATTCATTGGGGGGGGGATAAATAGACCGAACTGGAATTTTAGGAAAAAGATCTTTTCGATCTCTTTCCTTTTTTTTACTTCCCCTTTTGTTTGTTGCAATTCCCCAATATCGCTAATATCTTATTTTTGACTATTACTTCTATACTTTATATAGTTTATATTTATATAATTTATCTATTTATTTTTATATATTATGCTCCTTAAGCGGATTATCTTGATACGCACATATATTGCGTAAGGCTTAAACTAAAAAAAGACTATTTCGAAAACTAGTCAATGATGACCCTCCATGGATTCGCCTATATAAGCCGCAGCTAAAGTTGCAAAAATAAGAGCTTGAATACCGCTTGTAAATAATCCAAGTAACATGACGGGTATAGGAACCACTGAAGGTACTAAAGAAACAAGAACAAGAACTACTAATTCATCAGCTAATATATTTCCGAAAAGTCGAAAACTAAGTGATAGGGGTTTTGTGAAATCTTCTAAAATATTAATGGGTAAAAGGATTGGAGTTGGTTGAATGTATTTACCAAAATAACCTAATCCTTTTTTACTAAGACCCGCATAGAAATATGCTACTGACGTGAGTAAAGCTAAAGCAACAGTAGTATTTATATCATTTGTAGGCGCGGCTAATTCCCCATGAGGTAACTGTATGATTTTCCAAGGTAAAAGAGCACCCGACCAATTCGAAACAAAAATAAATAGAAACAAAGTTCCAATAAAGGGAACCCATGGACCGTATTCTTCGCCAATCTGAGTTTTGCTCACATCTCGAATGAATTCAAGAACATATTCGAAGAAATTCTGACTGTCAGTAGGAATGGTTTGTGGATTACGAACAGCTATAATGGCTGAACCTAATAAGATAGCAATTACAACCCAAGAAGTAATAATTACTTGGGCATGGACTTGAAAACCTCCTATTTTCCAATAGAAATGTTGGCCGACTTCCACACCGGATATATCGTATAAGCCTTTTAGTGTGTTGATATAACATAATTTCATATTGCCCTCTGAAAAAAATAGAACTTTAAAAAGAATTATTTTGATTCAACCTTCTCTTTTTTTCGACTTGCCTAGTTGACTTATATATATTTGTATACCAATTAATTACATAATATCCCTAGTTACTTGTATCTCTTTTAGGAATCATAACCGATTTCATAAATCTATGGAGTTCCCAAAAGAATTTTTTTATTTTATTATTCATTATTAATATGAATCAAGGATTTCGTATATAACTAGAACGACCCTCACAAATTGCAAATACTAATTTGTTAAGAATTAATCGGATTGAAGCTATCGCGTCATCATTTGCTGGGATCGAAATATCAGCGAGATCTGGGTCACAATTTGTATCGATTAAACAAATCGTTGGAATTCCCAAAATCATACATTCTCGAAGAGCCATATATTCTTCTTGCTGATCAACGATTATTACAATATCGGGTAATCCAGTCATATATTTGATCCCGCCCAGATATGTTTGCAAGTGAGATAATTGTCTCTTCAACATAGCTGAATCTCTTTTCGGAAGACGATTGAGTCTCCCCATCTTTTGTTCCGTTCTCAAGTCCCTGAACTTATGAAGTATCGTTTCCGTAGTATACCAATTCGTTAACATACCGCCTAGCCATTTTTTATTAACATAATGACAACGGGCCCTTATTGCAGCCCGTGCTACTGAATCGGCTGCTTTATTTTTGGTACCAACAATTAAGAATTGCTTTCCCCTACTTGCTGTATCAAAAACTAAATCACAAGCTTCTGATAAAAAACGGGCAGTTCTAATAAGATTTATAATATGAATACCCTTACGCTTTGAAGAGATATAAGGTTCCATTCTAGGATTCCATTTACTAGTACCATGACCAAAATGAACTCCTGCTTCCATCATTTCTTCCAAATGGATGTTCCAATATCTTCTTGTCATTTATTTATCCACACCTCCTTTCTTTTTATTAAAAAAAAGAGAGACGAGGTGCCCTGAAATAGAAATAAATAATTGTTCCGATGGAACCTTCGTTTCTACCTCTAACGGATATTGGCCATTGATACACGATTCAAACCATTAATATTAATTTCTTTCTATTCTATTTGTTATTTTATTATCTTTATTACTATATACCAAATAAAAATAAAAATAAAAATGACCGCAAATACAAATAGCTAAAAAGAAAGGGGGTGAATCCGCTCTTAGGAATCATTCAACCCTCGAAATGATTGTCTCAGTGTATCGTGTAAATTCCTTGAAATGAAAAAATCAAATAATTCTCTGTGGTGGAACAAAATATCTCGCATTTCTGCCTCGAATAGTTTATTGTTTTTGGTTTCCAAAGGAATGTTGGTATGTTGCCTTGAACGTTGCACTAATCCGTTGAATCCCGTACCAACGGGTATCATCCCCCCTAGAACAACGTTCTCTTTCAGACCTTTCAACCAATCGATACGACCCCGGAGAGCGGCTTTTGCTAAAACTCGAGCAGTTTCTTGAAAACTTGCTTCGGATATAAAACTTTGAGTATTTAGAGATGCTTTCGTTATTCCCAATAAGATAGCTCGGTAACAGATCGCTTCTTCCAAAGCGCGCCCTGTTCGTTCCGCCCGCAACAATTCAATCAGTTCTCCGGGTGAAAAAACATTAGACATTCCCTCTTCTGAAACCAACACTTTTGATGTTATTTGACGCACAATAATTTCTATATGTCGATTATGAATCTGCACCCCCTGAGATCTATAAACTTTTTGGATCTTATTAACCAAAGAGATACGCCCTTGCACTATAGTTAGCTCAGCACCAATCAAGAATCTCCAAGGAATTCCAATAATTTTTGTTATACTCTTGTTCCAACCCTCAATTCTCTTTTCTAGGTTCATCGATATTAAATCAATCGAACGCACTTCTAACACTTGTTCCACTTTTGGAAGACCTTGCGTTATATCCCTAGATCTCGATTTTTCATATATAAATGTAACTAATGTATCTCCTTCGTAAAGGATTTCTCCATAATGGCCATGAACGGTTGCTCCCGGAGTGGCCAAATAAGCTTTAGCTGATCTTATTACTACAGAGTCAATTTGAACAATTAGAACTTGACCCGATTTTAAGTGCGGTCCGTTTTTGGCTATACATAAATTTTCACAAATAAACTGCCCAAGGCTAATTATTCTAGACGCTTCTTCACAATAATTATGATGGAGAAAATTCCAATTCAAATTGAATGGATTCAAAACGATGTTACCGCGCGGATCGGGATTATTATAAATAGAAACCCTACCATTTTCATCCATTAAATAATATTTAAGCACTTGAAAAGTCTGTTTGAAATTGTCAAGTTGTAAATATTTAGTTACCGAGATCTGATTATAAGTTATTAAATGGTAAAATGAATAAAAATGCGCAATTTGAGGGGTTCTTCCTAATCCTAAAGGTCCCAAGGAATTCCTAATTGGAATTAGACTATCTCTTTTCATTGATTCTTTTTTTATTACATCATTGTAATATTTTACATCGTTGAATGGACCCATTTGAAAACAATTAGATGATGACAAAATTATAAAAGATTGGCATTCCTTATTCCTCTTCAACAACGTACGAATAGTTACTTGATTTTGGCTAAGTGATTGTTGAATCCCTGCCTTGGAAGAAATAGAATAAAATGGATTGATACTGGTGTGGTCTGGCCTCTTATCAAAGATCAATCCTGAACCTGACGGATCTTTCCTTTTTCTGATATACGAAATATGGGATTTCACTAAATCGATTCGCAGGAAATCTC